CATGTCCGGTTCTGTAGTAGAGATGGAATTGAGAAAGAACCATCAACTATAACCCCAAAAGAACCAGATTCCGTAAACAACATAGAGGAAGAATGAAAGGAATATCTTATCGAGGTAATCGTATTTGCTTCGGTAGATATGCTCTTCAGGCACTTGAACCCGCGTGGATCACATCTAGACAAATAGAAGCAGGGCGGCGAGCAATGACACGAAATGTACGCCGCGGTGGAAAAATATGGGTACGTATATTTCCAGACAAACCAGTTACAGTAAGACCCGCGGAAACGCGTATGGGTTCCGGGAAGGGATCTCCCGAATATTGGGTAGCTATCGTTAAACCAGGTAGAATACTTTATGAAATGGGCGGAGTAGCAGAAAATGTAGCCAGAAAGGCTATTTCAATAGCGGCATCCAAAATGCCTATACGAACTCAATTCATTATTTCGGGATAAGAATGTAGAATAAAAGGAAAGATATCTTTGGAATGAAAAAAAAACAATTGTAGGTTTCTTTTTTTTGTGTTTGGACAAACAATATTAATATTTCTTTTTTTTACTTAGCCCCTTTGCATTGAACGAGCCAACCAAAAAATGATATGATTCAACCTCAAACCCACTTAAATGTAGCGGATAACAGCGGGGCCCGACAATTGATGTGTATTCGAATCATAGGAACTAGTAATCGACGATATGCTCATATTGGTGACGTTGTTGTTGCTGTAATCAAGGAAGCAATACCAAATACACCTCTAGAAAAATCCGAAGTGATCAGAGCTGTAATTGTACGTACTTGTAAAGAACTCAAACGTGAAAACGGTATGATACTACGATATGATGACAATGCTGCGGTTGTTATTGATCAAGAAGGAAATCCCAAAGGAACTAGAATCTTTGGTGCGATCGCACGGGAATTGAGACAGTTAAATTTCACTAAAATAGTTTCATTAGCACCTGAAGTATTATAAGTATAATAAAATAATAAAAATGAGACTCTAATTCTAATATAGTTATAGCATTTGAATAAAATATGAATAGAATAAAATATATTAATTAGTAGATTTGTCTCACGCATATATCTTTAACAATTCATAAAATATAAAAAAAAGCATGTTGATTATATCAAAATTCCGGGGCAACCATAATTTTAGTTTATCATGGGTAAAGACACTATTGCTGATATAATAACTTCTATACGAAATGCTGACATGAATAGAAAAGGAACAGTTCGAATACCATCTACTAACATCACCGAAAACCTTGTGAAAATCCTGTTAAGAGAAGGTTTTCTTGAAAATGTGAGGAAACATCAGGAAAACAACAAATATTTTTTGGTTTTAACCCTACGACATAGAAGGAATAGGAAAGGTCCATATAAAACTGTTTTAAATTTAAAACGGATCAGTCGACCCGGTCTACGAATCTATTCTAGCTATCAACGAATTCCTAGAATTTTAGGTGGGATGGGGATTGTAATTCTTTCTACCTCTCGGGGTATAATGACGGACCGAGAGGCCCGACTAGAAGGAATCGGCGGAGAAATCTTGTGTTATATATGGTAAGCCCTCTTATATCCAAATTAAGATATGGAACCTTACTATTTGTGAAAAAAGGGGAAAGAGCGGGTTTCTACTCTCACTATCCTCCTACATTAGTTAATACTTCAAGGAGGTTTTACCGGGAATGAAAGAAGAAAAATAGATTCATGAAAGTTTCATTCCTGAATCACTTACCGACGGTATGCTTCAGATTCATTTAGATAATGAAGATCGGATTTGAGGTTATGGTTCAGGAAGGATTCAACGTAGTTTTATACGTATACTACCGGAAAATAGAGTCAAAATTGAAGTAAGTCGTTATGATTCAACCAAAGGGCCTATAGTTTATAGACTCCGAAACAAGGATTCAAACGATTCGGTGGTTTTTTTTTTCAACTTCAATATTCCTTTCGGAGGGATACAATTCGAAAGTTCAAAATTTGAAGAAACTTATTTTCTTCCAATAAGTAAATTCGAAATTAAGTTAAGGAATGACAAATATGAAAATAAGGGCCTCTGTTCGTAAAATTTGTGAAAAATGTCGACTGATCCGTAGACGGGGACGAATTATAGTAATTTGTTCCAACCCGAGACATAAACAAAGACAAGGATAATCTTTCTAAACTAAAAGAGACTCTCTAGGGGACCCAATATACAAACAAAAAAAAGGAAAGGATCTGTTTTGGCATGAAATGGATATATCCATATATCTCTGACTTATATTTATGAGACGATAAAATATGGCAAAATCTGTACCAAGAATTGGTTCGCGTAGGAATGGGCGTATTGGTTTACGTAAGAGTGCGCGTAGAATACCAAAAGGGGTTATTCATGTTCAAGCAAGTTTCAACAATACCATTGTGACTGTTACAGATGTAAGAGGTCGGGTAATTTCTTGGTCCTCCGCCGGTACTTGTGGATTCAAGGGTACAAGAAGAGGGACACCCTTTGCGGCCCAAACCGCAG